GTAATTCGTGCCATTATCACTAAAATCTATATGCGTGTGGATATCAATATTACCTACCACTCGCACTCTGTTACAACGAGGCGATTCCAATTTAAAATCTAAACAGAAAGTGTTTGAATGAAATCAGAAGAATATGTATGCTGTATTTCGTTTCCCTGGGATTGTAGTTCAATTGGTCAGAGCACCGCCCTGTCAAGGCGGAAGCTGCGGGTTCGAGCCCCGTCAGTCCCGACAAATAACCAATAATCCAATAAAAAAAAAATACATCAATTCATCTCTTCATTTTCTATAATCTGTAATAAGGGGTACAAATAGCAGAATTTCATTCCCAAAGTGGATCCTAAATATTAATATTATTTTATATAATTTATTTTCTTTATTTTCGTTTTTCATCAAAGCAAATACAAATAGGGTCATTTTCATTTCATTTCTTCAACTAGTATCGATAGAGATGGATAAAGACACATGTGGATTAGTACAATTATTGGTAGCATCATCTTCAGGATTCCAAGAGCTACCTCACTGAATTTTGCCTTTTCGATTCCTCCCGATCCGTATAATGAAATCGAATCGAGTACCCTATCTTTCCCGGTAGCACATACACAAATGGAATTCTTATTTGTACGGTACAAAATGACTTAAATTCTTTTGATAAAATCCTTTTAATCGGAAAAGTCTCTTCTTTATTCTTTTTTGGCTCTGATTTTGTGTAACCTCAATTATTTGAAACAATCTATCTCATTCAAATTGTACACTGAAGTTTTGATATATTATATGGAATATGGATCCCATTCCTAATTCAATCAAGTAAAGAGTATATTAATAAAAGAAAAATCAAATAAGGACCCTGCCTCTCTTATAGAGAGAGGAAATCGATAATCTTTTTTAAGGATTTATGCCGAAGAAAAAACAAACTATAAAAAAGTAAATTTGGTAGAATATTCGATTTTTTTTTTATACTGTACTAGGACTTATCTTTATCGCACTTTTTTTTGTTTGTTTGTAACTTATGTAAGTTTAAAGAGGATTAGATGATACTTAGTCAGATGATTGTATAAGGAAGGAGATAGTTTTATAGAAAAGAATAGAAAAGATAGAAAAGAAAGAATGGAAAAGAATGATAAATAAAGTAACAAAGTAAGAAAATTTTCGATTGGGTCAGGAATACTTTTTTGGATTTGGTATGAATAAATGATCTTTCTATGTTATACTATTCAATTCTCGACGATAAATCGATTTGAGAGTTCAGATATTGTTATTCATGATATTGATCTGATTTGATATCATCGAGATGGAATTCATCCCATTGAATTTAGAGGCGAAAGATTTATCATCTCTTATGGGATTAAATCCCGAATTATTGTGAAGTAAAGAAAAACGAAACGATGACATTATGGAAGTAAATATTCTCGCATTTATTGCTACTGCACTGTTCATTCTAGTTCCTACTGCTTTTTTACTTATAATATATGTAAAAACTGTTAGTCAAAGTGATTAATTTGAATGAAACTTGACTTCTTAGTTCTTATCAATATCAAGAATTAACGAAATAAAATGAAAATAATTCCAATTTTGTGTTTTAGCTGAAATGAGCGAACTAGAATCAGCAGGATTCTATGAGACCCGATAGTATGGTAGAAAGTAATATATTTACTACCATACTATCTATTTTTGTTATTCTAGTATACTAGAATATAAAGTGGTACTGGGCTTAATATGGATCAATCTAGAATGTCATCTTCATATATAGATAGATATCTAGACAATAGATATTAATTATCTATATGGAATGTAGATAAGGTTCAAATTGGATTTCTTTTTTTCATATGTTTGATTTGTGTTGGTTCCAATTAATAATTAATCTGGAATAGTTGAAAGGCGCCTCTTACTCTTATGATTCTAATTCCTGGATTTCTTATTATTGTCAATATGAATCCCGGAATCCATTGAAATAATCAAATCAATGAAAAGAAAAAAAAAGAATAGTCGGGGTATGTATTAATAAAAGAAAATCAAGAAATCTTTTTTTAGCATTCCATTGATTGAACAGTTGACAAATCATCCAAGGAAAGGAGTTTTTTTCAGATTTCGACGAAAAGAAAAGGATTAGTAAACCTCGCCAATTTGAAATCTTTGAATCATAATATGAAATGAGTCAAGTCAATAAAGTATAGCATAAATCGAATTTATAAATTTATAAAACGAAAATAATAAAAAAAAATACTAAACTAAGTACTAAGTACGCAATATGTGACTTCTCCAAGAAAATATCTTAGTATGCGGAGTATCCCCTTAGAGAATCAGTATGTCTATTTTATTTCCCGTAGAAAATCTTAATTTAATAACTTTTAAATAACTAAAAAAAGAACTACTTTCTTTTGTCTTTGAACCAGAAAAAGGCAAACAAATAAAAAGTAAAAAAGGTCCCGCTGTTCCTTATTATCCATATATAACTCTGATAAGAGCCGGTTTATCATAATATAATAAAGAATTTAGGAAGAATTCGGTTGGAATAACTTTCCTATCATTTGTATTCTTTTTACTTTTGAAGTATGAACACTGGAATCATTAAAATATTTATTTGATTATGATTAAAAGGGTATTATTCAAATATTATTCATATCGAATCGAATAGAATTTTGAAATTGAATTCAATTATTGAATTCAATTTCAATATTTCACTATAAATTGTTCAATTTAAAATTTAAAATAGTTAAATTAAAAAGTCTTTGCGGAACGATCTATAAAAGAATTGATAGAGTTGCATTTCTCAACTCAATTAGTAGTATCCCTAGATCAATTAGTAGTATCCCTAGAGTCCACTTCTTCCCCATACTACGAGTGAAAGGGAAAATGTAAAGACTACCATCAAAGCAGCCCAAGCGAGACTTACTATATCCATGTGAATTATGTCCCCTATCTCTATGAATATGAAGGAATTTTGCTAGTATTGTTCACTTTTTTCCATTATTTTTCACTAATAATAGTGACTATTAATAATAATAGTCACTAATAATAATATTATTATCGCTGGTGCAGAGTAAAAAAAAAGATTTTGTCCAATACCATTGATAAAACAATCCAAAAAATCTAATTCAATTAATTATAAGAAGTTCTTATATGAGTGCTAGTAGAATCGGGAAAGATTAAGGGCAAACAAAATCAAAATAAGTAGCGGCGCTCTTGGAAATATCACGAGTCTTTTTCCTCCGCTGTTTCTATTGGGGACAATCTATCAGCAAACCAGAATAAGGTATTTCCCCTCTTTTGTTGATCAGGCGACACCCGGATTTGAACTGGGGAAAAAGGATTTGCAGTCCCCCGCCTTACCACTCGGCCATGTCGCCAAGGCAATAGAAAATAGAAATCAAAAATAGAAGAAAATATCCTCCCCCTTCTTTGTTTTTTCTTACTAAACTTCTTTTTTTTGCAATTGTATCTTGAATCCCATTTTTCTTAATCTGAATCCCTTTCCTAAAACTAAAATAAATCCTTCTTTTTTTGGATTGGATCCATCTCTTTGATTACTTTTCTATAGTATGTCAAAACACGCACTATCTGAATTCTTTCTCCTTTCTATTGAAAGGAAAAATTAAATGTGAATTTTCAGTGACAAAAGCCAAAATTCAGGACAAATTGGAACCGTTAACTATTGAATGAAAATTCATGAACGATTCTCGAATTTGAATCTAAAATTGTATTTCCCGAATTATAATTATATAAGAAAATCAAAATGGATATCTAACTATCCAGTATTGATTCTTTTCAATAATTCAATAAAAAAAATCAATAAAAAAAAAGCCTTATCCATTTCAATTATAACAACAATTATGAGTATATGTAAACCCCAGAACATAAATTATTACACGTATACCGCTAATCAGATATCTTATCTGTTTATGATTCCTATAGAAAATCGATATTTTGCTAGAACACGCCATGCGCTGTACAGAATAGACCCGCAATACAAGGAAAGACATATATATAGATAGGTAGCTATAGTTCTATCCGCGTATGCTTAATAAAGCCTTCTTCTGCGCTTGAACAAACTCTATTAAAATAAAAAAAAAATATCTCTGAAAAAAAAAAAGCAAAAAAGCTAAGTGTTAAAAAAACAATTTTATATTGTTTCTAACTATTGGATTTTTATCTCATCGAAGAGATAAAATCACGAATTATGTATTTCACTGGTATCTAATTGTATTGGAATATGTAATATCATAAATAATAGTAGAAATTGAATCCCTTTTTGTTATTCTATATAAAATAGAAAATTCCATAAGTCTAAGTTAAGTGGAATTTCTCAATTCTTTTCCAGTTGTATCTGTTGCAAATTCCAATTTGAGTAGAAAATCCAAATTCGCTTTACTTTATTCCTCCGTTCATACGTATTTCAGACATTCCATATTCATATATATTCATATATGGAGTTAGATAAAATTTTATGTGATTCTGTAAACCGAATAGCAATTCCATCAGTGCTGATCGATCCATATAATTGGATGAAAAACGATCCAATAATGGGATTTTTTTTTCAATAAATGGGAAATTAAAAATGCTTGGGGATGGAAATGGGGGAATGTCTACAATACCTGGATTTAATCAGATACAATTTGAAGGATTTTGTAGGTTCATTGATCAGGGCTTAGCAGAAGAACTTTATAAGTTTCCAAAAATTGAAGATAGAGATCAAGAAATTGAATTTCAATTATTTGTGGAAACATATCAATTAGTAGAACCATCGATAAAAGAAAGAGATGCTATATATGAATCACTCACATATTCTTCTGAATTATATGTATCGGGGGGATTAATTTGGAAGAACAGTAGGGATATGCAAGAACAAACCATTTTTATTGGAAACATTCCTCTAATGAATTCCCTGGGAACTTCTATAGTAAATGGAATTTACAGAATTGTGATCAATCAAATATTGCAAAGCCCTGGTATCTATTACCGGTCCGAATTGAACCATAACGGAATTTCGGTCTATACCGGCA